ATGTTGATACAATTCATTTTTTTTTGTAGTACTTCATCAGTCGATTTTGCTTTGTTTATCCTTTAGTTCAGTTTAAATTTAGATTTATTGTGTAAAATGAAATTTCAATAAAATAAAAAAAAAGGAGTCTTTATGTCTCGTTACCGAGGACCTCGTTTTAAAAAAATACGCCGTCTGGGAGCTTTACCAGGACTAACTAGTAAAAGACCTAGATCCGGAAGTGATCTTAAAAACCAATTGCGTTCTGGGAAAAAATCGCAATATCGTATTCGTTTAGAAGAAAAACAGAAATTGCGTTTTCATTATGGTCTGACAGAGCGACAATTACTTAGATATGTACATATCGCTGGAAAAGCCAAAGGGTCAACGGGTCAGGTTTTACTACAACTACTTGAAATGCGTTTGGATAACATCCTCTTTAGATTGGGTATGGCTTCGACCATCCCCGGAGCCAGGCAATTAGTTAACCATAGACATATTCTAGTTAATGGTCGTATAGTGGATATACCAAGTTATCGTTGCAAACCCCGAGATATTATTACTGCGAAGGATAACCAAAGATCAAAAGGTCTGATTCAAAATTATATTGCTTCATCCGCCCATGAGGAATTGCCAAAACATTTGACTATTGACTCATTCCAATATAAAGGATTAGTAAATCAAATAATAGATAGTAAATGGATCGGTTTGCAAATAAATGAGTTGTTAGTCGTAGAATATTATTCTCGTCAGACTTGAACCTAACAAAATTAAGAAAGAAAGGTTCATAGAATTTTGTCCCCTTTTCGCCGAACTAAATAGATCTAAGGGCCTTAATCCATCCGCATTTTTTCACCTATCACAAATGGATCAACAGTAGGATTTTTTTTCTTTTTTGCTCTTTCCTATTTTATAACCACAATAATTAGGAATAGAGAATTTCTATCAAATAAGGGTCCTATTGCTGGAATAATGGTTTCAATTGTTATTTGATTTGATACATTGTGGTCGATAACGTTGGTGAATTAACAGAAACGGAAAGAGAGGGATTCGAACCCTCGGTAAACAAAAGCCTACATAGCAGTTCCAATGCTACGCCTTGAACCACTCGGCCATCTCTCCTACATAATCTTATTATTGACCAGAAACTGAGTGAATAGCGAGTTATTCATATTACTGCAGTACAGGTACGACCGATCACTAGTTCCATAGGAAGAATTCCTTTCCCATTTAATATTTCTCAACAAAAACTTCTCTCATTCATCAGCTACCCCACAGATCTATTCCAAATTTATGAATCGTCCCATGGATTTTGATATTTCGATTGTATGGCGTGGTGTATACACGTTATGCAAACAGAAGGTATGGTTACTCTACTCTATTTTTTCATGGAATGATTATTCCATTCTTTTTTTTCTTTGGATCATAACCAAATCAAAACTTCTCGAGTTATCAGAATCTGTAATAAAAAAAGTCCTTGGTTATTTAACTTAGATGAAATAGTAATAGTTCCACTCATTGGTATACTACAAAAATGGGAATGAAATCAATCTGATTCCAATATCTCATATCTTTCCCAAACAAAAGGGGACAATTTAAGTGGAAAGCCCGTATCTATTTAATATCTATTTATTAGAATAAAATTAGTCTGTTTTTATGTTATTTCGTACTGTATAATTCCTTTGCTTTGTTTGTGGGATCATTTTCCCCGAGGGGTAATGAAAAGAATTCTAGAATGGATTGCTAATTATGCCTAGATCTCATATAAATGGAAATTTTATTGATAAGACCTCTTCAATTGTAGCCAATATCTTATTACGAATAATTCCGACAACTTCAGGAGAAAAAAGGGCATTTACCTATTACAGAGATGGTGCGATTTGATTCTTTTTTCTTGTTTTTTTTAGCCCTCACCTCAGTCTTACGAAAAAGAGACGTGGTTCGGTATAGAAAGAACGAAATTCTTGAAATAAACCTACGCTCGGTGAAGGTGAAGTTTGGAGATAGAACAATTCCTTCTATCGTGTATCCTCGATTGATGCAGCCTCAGATGTTTCAATTGTTGATTTGAGTATTGAGCGAAAGGTTACACCTATGGGTTCTGTATTGCGGGTCAATCCTACACTACATTAGTACCAATAGACGGCATAAGGGAAAAAGCACTACACCTAGGAATCAACAACACAAAAACTTTGTTATAAATTCCCCCTTTCCTTATCGGTATCGGGACTAACAAGAATGGTTGGGACAACAAACATCCATCTCGTTTGTACTTTGGATACCCGTATAACCATCAAAGATCGTTGAAGTGACTAATTCCTGGAAATAGAAGGCGTTGAGAACAAAGAAATTGTTGGAGTTACCATTTATATCTAACACTAGTATGATTGGTGTTAAGAAAAAACCTCTTGCGGGAAGGCTGGCTAGAGATTTCTTGTAAAAATACTAGTTCCTTTCAGTTCATAATGAGATGAGAATAGTTCAATTTTTATTCTATGGATTATTCCCCTTAGTACTATGC